AGAACTAGAACCGTATGGATTTCCAAAGACTCCATGGATAGGAACTAAAAACGAGATATCGAAGTAGTTCTGATGATTCAGTATATCATCACTTCAATTCGGAGTTCTTAGTTACTTTGACCGGGTGGATCTTAGTGATGGAATAATAAGTAATAATTCATTGGTTGATTGTATCATTAACCATTTCTTTATTTTGGTGCGAGGAACTTACCATGAATCCACTGATTTCTGCCGCTTCCGTTATTGCTGCCGGATTGGCCGTAGGGCTTGCTTCTATTGGACCTGGAGTTGGTCAAGGTACTGCTGCGGGCCAAGCCGTAGAAGGTATCGCGAGACAACCAGAAGCAGAGGGTAAAATACGAGGTACTTTATTGCTTAGTCTGGCTTTTATGGAAGCTTTAACAATTTACGGACTGGTCGTGGCATTAGCGCTTTTATTTGCGAATCCTTTTGTTTAATCCTATTCTATAAACGTGGAAATACGTACTTCTTTTCTTATTTTATTGCCGTCGACTTACCGCTTGCTTCTTCGAATTATATCAAAACTTCACTCCACTTCTTCGTTGAGACAATACTCCGGGGAAGGTCTGATTTGAGGATGAGGAATTAGTAGATCCACTCGCTTTCTCACTTCCCGTCCTTAATTTAATGGAAACCCCTTTTGACTTTTAGGAAGCGTTGCAGGTATTTCGCAATTGACATGAAACCGGGGACCTAATAAGTATCTTATTGGGAACTTCAATTGAAATAAAATAATAATAAAGAATCCATTTTTGAAATTTGAAAATGATTTCAAATGAAATGAATATATTCATATTTAAAATAAGTCAATTAATAAAAAAAAAGAAATCAATAATAAAAAAACGGGACGAAGTGATACAAAAAGAACTCTGTTCGATTTTGTTAGTCCTATCTATAAGAGGAGAGCATATGAAAAATGTAACCGATTCTTTCGTTTCCTTGGGTTACTGGCCATCCGCCGGGAGTTTCGGGTTGAATACCGATATTTTAGCAACAAATCTAATAAATCTAAGTGTAGTGCTTGGCGTATTGATCTTTTTTGGAAAGGGAGTGTGTGCGAGTTGTGTATTTCAAGAATAGGCTGGATCCAACCGGCTGCACTTTCTTTTTTTTTATTTATAAATAGGGAAGAAAGGTGCACGATCTCGACGAATTACTTCTGAATAAATTAAGAAATCATATGTAAGAACCATAGCATTTCGTGACTCATTGGTAAATCAACTTTGATTCTCTATCAACCAATAATGTGGGACCATTAACATGGTTAAAGCTAAACCGCCTGAAGTCCAGGCACAACATGGTACTCTTTCTACCACTACGTTAGTACGGAGATGGTTTCAAAATGAATAGTTGGCAATTTATCCGATATAGAACACTCATATCGATAAAATGATTTGAACCATTTACTGGAAAAAGGGGTGTCTCGACCTTTTTTTATCCAATGCTGAATCGACGACCTATGTATAAAATAAGAAGAATTTTTTGGATTTGAAGAAAAAAAAACAACTTTGCTGACAATTACAGATTTTTTTTGTCTGGTCGGAAGAGTCCTCTGAATATTCTGGTCTTGTATCAGTTTCCATATCTTGGAATACGAACAGAGAAGAGAGGGTAGGCTCATTACATTAAAAGATATGGGAATGCTCATAACATAAGTAACTGAGCGTGAGAGCCAAATGAATCGAAAGATTCATGTTTGGTTCGGGAAGAGATCATGGAAGTGAAGTTGTGAAATGAATGGGAAAATAATCTACTTTCATTAAGTGATTTATTAGATAATCGAAAACAGAGGATTCTGAGTACTATTCGAAATTCAGAAGAACTACGCGGAGGAGCTATTGAGCAGCTCGAAAAAGCCCGGGCTCGCTTACGGAAAGCGGAAATGGAAGCAGATGAGTTTCGAGTGAATGGATACTCTGAGATAGAACGAGAAAAACAGAATTTGATTAATGCCACTTATGAGAATTTGGAACGATTAGAAAATTACAAAAATGAAACCATTCATTTTGAACAACAAAGAGCAATTAATCAGGTCCGACAGCGAGTTTTCCAACAAGCCTTACAAGGAGCTCTAGGAACTCTGAATAGTTGTTCGAACAGCGAGTTACATTTACGCACCATCAGTGCTAATATTGGCATGCTCGGGGCCATGAAAGAAATAACTGATTAGCCCTTTTACTGTAGGCATTATTTTTTTTTTTTCTCCCTTTGTTTCCGAAAAAGAATTAAGAGACACTAATGGTAACCATTCGAGCCGACGAAATTAGTAATATTATCCGTGAACGTATTGAACAATATAATCGAGAAGTCACGATTGTGAATACCGGCACCGTACTTCAAGTAGGCGATGGCATTGCTCGTATTCATGGTCTTGATGAAGTAATGGCAGGGGAATTAGTAGAATTTGAAGAGGGTACAATAGGCATTGCTCTGAATTTGGAATCAAACAATGTTGGCGTTGTATTAATGGGTGACGGTT